AGATAGGATGACTAATGTATGCAGCCTAATGAGGAGTAATACTATAAAAAGAAAAAATAAAGAACTCTATTTCAGAACTATGAGACAGAATATTCTGTTTTCTTATTTACTCTTTCTTTATTTTTGGATTTTATTTCTATTTTTCTATTTAAAGTAGATCGATTTAGATAACGTATCTATAAGCAAAGTAATATACTTCAAACAAAGTAGGAATTCGCAAGATGGAGAAAATCATTGCAGTTATTATAGGGAAGTCTAGGGACTTAGAGCATATCCTATTTGAAGGAGGATGGAATTCAAATAGGGTAAGGGATCCTTCCTTCTATTGATTTGATAGAAATTCGTTTTTCTTTTCCTGTCTCTATGATTTTCGAAGAATGAGCCTGTGGTAATGCTTTTATCTCTATTCTATGGCGCAAGCGACCGTCCAGTCTATAAACAAGTACTAATGAGAAAATGAAAACTATACTAAAGGAAACATAGGATCTCTATCCTAAAATCTAAAAATAGGACATATTAGGGCTATACGGATTCGAACCGTAGACCTTCTCGGTAAAACAGATCAAACGGATTATTATCGAAATGATTCGAACTGTTTCAAAGACTCAACATGCATTTTTTTGCATTGGGCTCTTTCATCAACTGATGTAAAGATCAGTTAGTCCACCATAGTTTTTCTTTACGGAAAGATAATGAGATGGCTCCCTGTGCTCTGATTGATTATTTGTATTATGATCTATCTAGGAGCAATACCAAAGTGTTTCAAAGGAGGATTACCTTGACTTAGGTCTGCCTCCGGCCTAAATTAAATCAACCTAAGTGAAATGGAGTCTCTATCGTTCCGCTGCAAGAGTTGACTATGAGACTTCATACACCTTAAAGTTCATAGAACGAAAAGAAGTTTTTTGGAGGCCCTTATCCTCATTACGCCTAGCATTTAGTGGGCTGGATATTTACCTTATCAACTAGCAAATCAATAAGGGTTCTATTTGATTAGGCACCTGAATTGGCACCTGAATCGGACTGAACCGACTGTTTGTCAGGCTACTGTTCTCCTATTCTCTCGAATCCATGAAGTAAGACATTGATTTTGCAATAAGATCAATTATGTTCATTGCATAATAAGCTCCCTTGAAAAGCATTGGCGCACGTGTAAGCGAGTTGCTCTACCGAACTGAGCTATAGCCCTTGTCAGAGATATCTTAACATATAGATAATTTCTTGTCAAGATGAATATTCTCTAATGCCAGAGGATATCCCTTTGATCTGCTTACTATATAACATAGTAATAACGGAGCAGTATTGCTTATAAAAAGGATTCGATCTATAATCGATCGAAGTAATGGGTCTTCCTTTGTGGTGATAAATTGCCTACTTAACTCAGTGGTTAGAGTATTGCTTTCATACGGCGGGAGTCATTGGTTCAAATCCAATAGTAGGTAGGTAGGTAGAAAAATTACTAGATAGCATTGGACTTACTTCGCTTCGCTATCTAATAACTTTTTCTACTCCTCTTCCCTTTTTCTTTGTATCAACTAAACCTTTGGATTGTCTTCAATTGGATGGGGGAATCCAATTGATAGCCTCGACTCGTATCCTAGCTCGTCTGAGAGCTAGCTTCGCTTCAACCAATTCTTTCGTACCCTCAGCTCTACTCAAGTTAGCTTCGGCTATTTCAAGTGCCTGTTGAGCTTCTTCCGGATCAATGTCACTACCCAGTTCCGCATCATTTCCTAAAATGATGATCTCATTATTAACTATTCTCGCAAAACCGCTCCACAGAACCGCCGTTAACCATTGGTCGTTGAGGAGGCGTATTCTCAAAGGACCCATATCTACAGCTGTGTTAATGGGGGCGTGGTTTGGTAATACGCCAATTTGGCCACTATTAGTAGATAAAATGATTTCTTTCACTTCACAATCCCAAATAATTCGCTTAGGAGTTAGTACATAAAGATTTAATTTCATTTCTTCAATTTGTTCTCCTCTTCTAAGTTTATAGCTTTCGTGCTAGCTTCATCGATGTTACCCACCAAATAAAAAGCCTGTTCGGGTAGGCCGTCTAATTCTCCGGAAAGGATTAGTTGAAATCCCCTAATTGTTTCTGCAAGACCAACATACTTTCCTGCAGAACCGGTAAAAACTTCTGCCACAAAGAACGGTTGTGATAAGAAACGTTCAATTTTTCGTGCTCTTGCTACAGTTAAACGATCCTCCTCCGATAATTCATCCAACCCAAGAATTGCGATAATGTCCTGAAGTTCTTTGTAACGTTGTAAAGTTTGCTTAACTCTTTGCGCAGTTTCATAATGTTCGTTGCCAACGATCCGAGGCTGTAACATAGTTGAGGTTGAATCTAAAGGATCTACTGCTGGATAAATACCCTTGGAAGCTAATCCTCTGGAAAGTACGGTAGTAGCATCCAAATGTGCAAATGTTGTGGCAGGAGCAGGGTCGGTCAAATCGTCCGCAGGTACATAAACCGCTTGGATCGAAGTTATAGATCCCTTTTTGGTAGAAGTAATTCTTTCTTGCAAAGAACCCATTTCTGTACTAAGAGTAGGTTGATAACCCACTGCGGAGGGCATTCTCCCTAATAAAGCGGATACCTCCGATCCTGCTTGAACAAAACGAAAGATATTATCGATGAATAGAAGCACGTCTTGCTTATTAACATCTCGGAAATATTCTGCCATAGTTAGGGCAGTTAAACCAACTCTCATACGAGCTCCCGGCGGTTCATTCATTTGGCCATAGACTAGAGCTACCTTTGATTCCTCAATATTTTTTTCATTAATTACTCCGGATTCCTTCATTTCCATATAAAGATCATTTCCTTCACGAGTCCGTTCCCCTACTCCGCCAAATACGGATACGCCTCCATGAGCTTTAGCAATGTTGTTGATTAATTCCATGATGAGTACTGTTTTCCCTACTCCAGCCCCCCCAAATAGTCCGATTTTTCCCCCACGTCGATAAGGAGCTAAAAGATCGACCACCTTAATACCTGTTTCAAAGATGGATAATTTCGTATCTAACTCGATAAAGGCAGGCGCAGATCTATGAATAGGGAATGTTGCACTAGTATCTACAGGACCCAAATTGTCAATAGGTTCCCCAAGAACGTTGAAAATTCGTCCGAGAGTAGCTCCACCGACTGGAACACTGAGAGGAGCTCCCGTGTCAATCACTTCCATTCCTCTCATCAACCCGTCTGTAGCACTCATAGCTACAGCTCTAACTCGATTATTTCCCAATAATTGTTGTACCTCACAAGTCACATTAATTTGCTTACCGGCAGTGTCTCTACTCTTGACTACCAAAGCGTTATAAATATAAGGTAACTTGCCTGGGGGAAAAGTGATATCCAGCACGGGCCCAATAATTTGATCGATACGCCCTGTGCTTTTTTCCTCAATTGTGGAAACCCCGGGACGAGAAGTAGTAGGATTGGTTCTCATAATTATCACATAATTTTCAAAAAAAAAGGAATTTGTCGAAATTTTGCTTTTTTTCTTGTTGAATAATGCCAAATCAAATCCAAAAAAGAGCCAAAAATCCGAAAGTCAAAAGGAAATGAATTAGTTAATTCAATAAGAGAGAAAAGGGGACCAGGACTTGATTTCGTTGCCCAAGCGAATCCCATTCAATCGTTTACTCATGGAATGAGTCCGTTGGAAAGTTCAATCAATCTTTTTTTCATATACATTTCGCCTTTTGTGGAGGATCTGTCCCTACTCTACTTTCCTATCTAGGACTTCGATATACAAAATATATACTACTGTGAAGCATAGATTGCTGTCAACAGAGAATTTTCTTAGTATTTAGGTATTTACATTCAAAATAAGAAAGGGGCCTATTAAGAACTTGTAAAATAAGGATTAGGGATTGATTTGGGTTGCGCTATATCTATCAAAGAGTATACAATAATGATGGATTTGGTGAATCAAATCCATGGTTTAATAATGAACCATGTTAACTTACCATAACAACAACTCAATTCCTATCGAATTCCTATAGTAGAATTCCTATAGGATAGAACATACACAGGGTGTACGCATTATATATGAATGAAACATATTCATTAACTTAAGCATGCCCTCCATTTTCTTTAATGAGTTGATATTAATTGAATATCCTTTTTGTTTTAAAAGATTTTTGCAAAGGTTTCATTTACGCCTAATCCATATCGAGTAGACCCTGTCGTTGTGAGAATTCTTAATTCATGAGTTGTAGGGAGGGACTTATGTCACCACAAACAGAAACTAAAGCAAGTGTTGGATTTAAAGCTGGTGTTAAGGATTATAAATTGACTTACTACACCCCGGAGTATGAAACCAAGGATACTGATATCTTGGCAGCATTCCGAGTAACTCCTCAGCCGGGGGTTCCGCCCGAAGAAGCAGGGGCTGCAGTAGCTGCCGAATCTTCTACTGGTACATGGACAACTGTTTGGACTGATGGACTTACCAGTCTTGATCGTTACAAAGGACGATGCTATCACATCGAGCCCGTTGTTGGGGAGGAAAATCAATATATCGCTTATGTAGCTTATCCATTAGACCTATTTGAAGAGGGTTCTGTTACTAACATGTTTACTTCCATTGTGGGTAACGTATTTGGTTTCAAAGCCCTACGCGCTCTACGTCTGGAGGATCTGCGAATTCCCCCTACTTATTCAAAAACTTTCCTAGGTCCGCCTCATGGTATCCAAGTTGAAAGGGATAAGTTGAACAAGTACGGCCGTCCTTTTTTGGGATGTACTATTAAACCAAAATTGGGATTATCCGCAAAAAATTATGGTAGAGCGTGTTATGAGTGTCTACGCGGTGGACTTGATTTTACCAAAGATGATGAAAACGTAAACTCACAACCATTTATGCGCTGGAGGGACCGTTTTGTCTTTTGTGCCGAAGCTATTTATAAAGCACAGGCCGAAACCGGTGAAATCAAGGGGCATTACTTGAATGCGACTGCAGGTACATGCGAAGAAATGATTAAGAGAGCTGTATTTGCGAGGGAATTAGGGGCTCCTATTGTAATGCATGACTACTTAACTGGGGGATTCACTGCAAATACTAGTTTGGCTCATTATTGCCGCGACAATGGCCTACTTCTTCACATTCACCGGGCAATGCATGCAGTTATTGATAGACAGAAAAATCATGGTATGCATTTTCGTGTATTAGCTAAAGCATTGCGTATGTCTGGGGGAGATCATGTCCACGCCGGTACAGTAGTAGGTAAGTTAGAAGGGGAACGCGAAATGACTTTAGGTTTTGTTGATTTATTGCGCGATGATTTTATTGAAAAAGATCGTGCTCGCGGTGTCTTTTTCACTCAGGACTGGGTATCCATGCCAGGTGTTATACCGGTGGCTTCAGGGGGTATTCATGTTTGGCATATGCCAGCTCTGACCGAAATCTTTGGAGATGATTCTGTATTACAATTTGGTGGAGGAACTTTAGGACATCCTTGGGGAAATGCACCTGGTGCAGCAGCTAATCGGGTGGCTTTAGAAGCTTGTGTACAAGCTCGTAATGAAGGACGCGATCTTGCTCGTGAAGGTAATGAAATTATCCGAGCAGCTTGCAAATGGAGTCCTGAACTAGCCGCAGCTTGTGAAGTATGGAAGGCGATCAAATTCGAGTTCGAGCCGGTAGATAAACTAGATAAGTAGATAAAACTAGATATAAAGAAGGTCTAAATAAAAAAGAAGCGAAATAGAAAGAGAAAAAATCAGTTACAAAATGCAGTAATTCTTCTTTATTCTTCTAATTGATTGCAATTAAACTCGGCTCAATCTTTTTTTTTTAAGATTGAGCCGAATAAAAATAGATCTTGATACGATCATGAGACTTGACAAATAGAGATTCCTCTATTCTATATATTTAGAATATATAAAGGTATAATACAATAAATAAATACAAATATAGTATTTATTTATTGTATTGGGAAAGAATCAATGAAAAAAGATTAGGAATCGAAATGCTACTATACGCGTCCGGAGGAGTATTCGGAATAATATTCTTCTATAATCCATTCTTGCGTCTTGCGCGGGGTCTTACTAATAGGACTTCGATGCACGGGACGGGTCTTCATCGAAAAGCTAACTCCACCCGGCATTTTCATACCCTTTGGGTGGTATATCGCCTTAAAAAGTCTAAGGGGGTAGTATGAGATCTGTAGTAAGCAAGAGAATTTGCCCTTTGATTTTGATTGAGTATGCTATTTTTCCGCCTTTACCGCGCATTATTGTATGAGCTTCTAGAGAATAGAGGACCGCGTATGCAGGAAGGAAATTACAGCTTAATAAAAAAGTCTAAAAAAGCTTCAACTTTATGGCACTATCAATCAACTAAAAAGCCCTATGTATGAATCCTTACAACCGGTGGGATAGGATAAGAGCGAGTTTCGGTATACTGGGGCTGGGGGATATCCTTATTTCAAAACCTGACGCGCATCTTGCGTTTGTAGGGGTCCGAGAGTGGTTGAAGAAGTATTGCATGTGGAAGTAGGTAGACGAAACTTATTTAGGATTCGAAATGGGCGCATTCGACTAAAAGTCGTACTGAGACCTTTTTTAAAGGGTATTCTGAAAGAGGTATTTCATTTTCACAATCGCTTTCTTTTGAATCCAATTTCAAGTTCGATTAGAAGGATAGAAAGGCCGTGAGGACGGGAAAAGAAAAATAAAATCTTTTGAATTTTGAATTAGTTCTCTTTTTTTGCAATTTTCTTATTATCCATTCCATTCATTTTTTTTTTATAGAATACTTTAGTATTCTATAAGTATTCTATAAAAAATCTTTATTTTGCAAACTAAAAAATACAATAGTCAATATTCCTTATAATAGATATACTTAATTATATTATAAGAATCTTAAGATATTTTTCGAATAGATAGAAATAGTAAATTTGAATTGAGACACCTATTCTATGACGGATTTTAACTTACCTTCTATTTTCGTGCCTTTAGTAGGCTTAGTATTTCCGGCAATTGCAATGGCTTCTTTATTTCTTTATGTGCAGAAAAATAAGATTGTCTAGAACCGACGGGGGCGAATTTTCTCAATGTATTTCCACGCAGGATCATAATACAGATATTTTTTAGTGTAAGTAATATGGTAGGGTATGTGGTTCTTTCTACACACAAACGAAAAACGGCTATGGATGCGGATATAGGCTACGAGCATAAATGCATGCATATGCGGAGCCGGGTATAGCGAGTTTTATTTTAAGTGGATCGACGAATATTTTTTGAATAGAAAGTCAATGTATCTAACCAATTATTTCACAGGAGTACTCGTTGCTGAAGGCGATTTCAGAATCAAAAAAAGTAAAGTCAAAATCATTTAGCTTATTCTCTCAATTTCAATCGACCGCTGCTGGATTTAGTATATCTAATATGAATTGGCGATCAGAACACATATGGATAGAACTTCTAAAAGGTTCTCGAAAAAGAGGTAATTTTTTCTGGGCCTGTATTCTTTTTCTAGGTTCACTAGGATTCTTATCGGTTGGGGCTTCCAGTTATCTTGGTAAGAATATGATATCTGTACTTCCATCTCAACAAATTCTTTTTTTTCCACAGGGGGTCGTGATGTCTTTCTACGGAATCGCGGGCCTATTCATTAGCTCCTACTTGTGGTGCACTATTTTGTGGAATGTAGGCAGTGGTTATGACCGATTCGATAGAAAAGAGGGAATAGTGTGCATTTTTCGTTGGGGATTCCCTGGAATAAAACGTCGCGTCTTCCTTCGATTCCTTATGCGGGATATCCAATCAATTAGAATTCAGGTTAAAGAGGGTCTTTATCCTCGTCGTATCCTTTATATGGAAATCCGGGGCCAGGGGGTCATTCCCTTGACTCGTACTGATGAGAAGTTTTTTACTCCACGAGAAATAGAACAAAAAGCTGCCGAATTGGCCTATTTCTTGCGTGTACCAATTGAAGTATTTTGAGTACCGATTGCATTTTTTTGAAATGAATTGAATGAGGACGAATTGGAAGAAGATTTTCTCAACACGGGGAGGAGGTCCCTTCGAAATTGGATTCGTTATTGTAAGGGGATTTTCGAGTATTTATCTAAAGGAAGGAACAAACGAGGATAAGAGAAAATTGCTTCTAATTTGTTTTGTCCAAGTGATGGCATAATATTCTTCCATTTTCATCCGAAAGCGCTTTTTTTTATTCTATTTCTCTATTCCACTCCATCTAGATCTAAGAAAGAACCCAATGCAATGAAATTCCACTAGTATACAAAAAAGAGAAATATATACAAGGTCTCAAACCTTGTTATAGAATTTTTGCTTCAAAGAAAAAGAAATATCATATAGAGTCAGCGAATGAAATAGAGTCAGCGAATGGAGCGGATTCATTAACAACTCAATTTACAGATCAAAAATGAAAAAAAAGAAAGCATTGCCTTCTTTCCTATATCTTGTATTTATCGTACTTTTGCCCTGGGGGGTCTCTTTCTCTTTTAACAAATGTCTGGAACTTTGGATTAAGAATTGGTGGAATACCAGGCAATCCGAAACTCTCTTAACTGATATTCAAGAGAAAAAGGTTCTAGAAAGATTCATAGAATTAGAAGAACTTTTTCTCTTGGACGAAATGATAAAAGAGAAACCGAAGACACATGTACAAAAACCTCCTATAGGAATACACAAGGAAATAATACAATTGGCCAAAATAGATAATGAGGATCATCTCCATATCATTTTGCATTTCTCGACAAATATAATCTGTTTGGCTATTCTAAGTGGTTCTTTTTTTCTTGGTAAAGAGGAACTTGTCATTTTGAATTCTTGGGTTCAGGAATTCTTCTATAACTTAAATGACTCAATAAAAGCTTTTAGTATTCTTTTAGTTACTGATTTTTTTGTTGGATTTCACTCCACCCGCGGTTGGGAACTACTAATTCGTTGGGTCTACAATGATCTTGGATGGGCTCCTAACGAGCTAATTTTCACTATTTTTGTTTGTAGTTTTCCAGTGATTCTAGATACATGTTTGAAATTTTGGGTCTTTTTTTATTTAAACCGTCTATCTCCTTCGCTTGTAGTCATTTATCATTCAATTAGTGAAGCATAAACTCATTTGATCTCCTGATATTAATCAAATTAGCATCTTTCTTCTTTTAGAAAGAAAGCCCTTTTCCTTTTTAGCAAAATTCTTTCTATTTCTACCTGCTCAAGGTATTCATCATTCCAGTACAACTGTTGCAGTAGAATGACAACAGACTCGTGTATAGGGAACTAGATTAGCTTAGCTACCTATCTAATTTATTGTAGAAATTCTGGGATCTGCGATTGGACATGGAAAATAGAAATACTTTTTCTTGGGTAAAGGAACAGATGATTCGATCTATTTCTGTATCGATCATGATATATGTAATAACTCGGACATCTATTTCAAATGCATATCCCATTTTTGCGCAGCAGGGTTATGAAAACCCACGAGAAGCAACCGGACGAATTGTATGTGCCAATTGCCATTTAGCTAATAAGCCCGTGGATATTGAAGTTCCCCAAGCTGTGCTTCCCGATACTGTATTTGAAGCAGTTCTTCGAATTCCTTATGATATGCAACTGAAACAAGTTCTTGCTAATGGGAAAAAGGGAGGGTTAAATGTGGGTGCTGTTCTTATTTTGCCCGAGGGATTCGAATTAGCGCCGCCCGACCGTATTTCTCCTGAGTTGAAAGAAAAGATAGGAAATCTCTCTTTTCAGAGTTATCGTCCCGATAAAAAAAATATTCTTGTGATAGGCCCTGTTCCCGGTCAGAAATATAGTGAAATCGTCTTTCCCATTCTTTCCCCCGATCCTGCTACGAAGAAAGACGTTCATTTCTTAAAATATCCCATATATGTAGGGGGAAACCGAGGAAGGGGACAGATCTATCCTGATGGTAGTAAGAGTAACAATACGGTCTATAATGCTACGTCAACAGGTATAGTAAGAAAAATACTACGTAAAGAAAAAGGGGGATAT